TCCCGCTGCGGCCTCTGACCGTCCGCCCCGTCTCATCTTGATTTGGCTATACTTGTATGTAGCCAGCCATGTTAGCTCCACATGAGAGCCTTTTTCTAAAGGCTAAAAAGGCTCTCATCAGTCAGCTCGGCCCCTCTCCTATTCAGCCTTGCCGCCTATTAAGAGAATAGGTCCCGTTCAAGCGGCCCGCCTTGATTCATCTATACCAGCTGCCACGCACGACCCAATAGGAACGATTTCAGCGCCCCTCTCTAGATAAGAAGCAGAACGCACCATTACCTACAGCCCTTTCCTCTGCCGGGGGCTTCCACGAAATGAAAAGGGGCGGCATCGTCGTATGCTCGACATTTGTTGCCCTGGTTTATATCCCGGAGTACTCCTATGGCCGATCTGTCACCCAACCTAGCAAGCGGAGGCTAGAACGGAGCGAGCAAGAGAGCAAAAAAGCGGAGGCGAGAAAGCAAGCGGAGGGGAGACCCGACCCGGAGCGAGCAAGCAAGCGGAGGCTGCTCGAATAGAAAGCCTACGCGAGCAAGCTACGGCGAGAAAAGAAAGCCGGAGCGAGCCAGCGAGAAAACGGAGAAAGCGCGCTAGCGCGCTCCGGCTTTCGAGCCTCCGCTTGCTAGAATAGAAAGCCGGAGCAGCAAGCAAGCGAACTCTATCGAGCCTACGCGCGCTAGCAACAAAAGACGAGGCGCGCGTAGGCGTGAGAGCCGTAGCAGTAGCTTGCTCTTTCTCGCCTAGCAAGCGGAGGCGAGAAAGCCGGAGCAGCAAGCGGAGGCTAGACCGGAGCGAGCAAGAGAGCAAGCAGAGGTCCGAAAGGACCCGAAGCGCGCCAAAGAGCAAGCGGAGGGTCCGAAGGAGAGCGCGCGTCTGCGCTCTACCTTTTCTCGAGAGCGTCTGCGCCCAGCAAGCAGAGGTCCGAAAGGACCCGAAGCGCGCCAAAGAGCAAGCGGAGGGTCCGAAGGAGAGCGCGCTAGCGCGCTTTCTCCGTTTTCTCGTTCGGTAGCAAGCAAGCGGAGGGGAGGAACGAGACCCGGAGCGCGCTAGCGCGCGGAGGCTTGAAAGCCGGAGCTTGCCCTCTTGCTCGCGTAGGGTCGTTCCGGACCCCCGCTTGCTGGCTCTCACGCCTACGCGCTTTTGTCGCTAGCGCGCTCTACGTTTTCTCGCTTGCTTTCTCGAGAGCGTCCTAGCTTGTCTTTCCGTTTTCTCGCTAGCGCGCTTGTATAGAGTCCGCTTTGCTAGCTAGCGCGCTTTCCGTTTTCGAGCTTGGCCCCGTCCCGTTTGGAGAATGACCCCTTATGCACGGCTTAGTCAATTATTCTCGCAGTTCAGAGTGGATTCAGACCGCCACCTCTCTGAAAGCATGGTTCTTGCCTTCCTCTCTCCTCCCTCCTTGGAGCTCGTCCATTCGTCGGGTGATCCCTTGCTCTCACGTTCGAGTGTTTGCTCGTCGTTTAGGCCGGTGAGTGAGATTTCTGCTCATTGCAGTCACCTCCGGGGTTCTTCGCACCTGGATAGTACCAGGACCCTTGTGCCCCGGCCCTTGATCAGATAAAGCTGCCCGCCCGAAGCGCGCCCTATGACCCACAACTCAAAATGAGCCTTGCGACGAGACGCGGACATTCCCCATGCTGCGGTTCCCTCCGGTCCGTTCCCGGGTTGGGTTAGAGGAAGATCCGAGCGATTGCCTTCGCGGATCCAAACGCGCTCACAAGGCGCACAATAAGAATAAGACCAATAGAGACTTCATAAGAGACCATTTGAGCTGCAGATCGTAATGCTCCTAAAAAGGCATATTTCGAATATAGAGGAGTGATAGTTCCCAACAATCAACGAGTTGATCATACCCTTCTATGAACCGTACGAGCACGTCCTCTGTCACCCCCCCACCGCGCTTACGGCTCTATACCCCAACCAACTTTCTCTGACGCCCAGCCCTCCCTTTCTATTCCTCGGTAAACGGTTCCTTTTCATTCATTCATTGATTGATTCAAGGTAGCAAGCGTAGGGGAGACCGTAGGCTTGCTATATGGCAAGCGGAGGCGAGAAAGAGCAAGCGGAGGGGAGACCGTAGGCTTGCTATATGGCAAGCGGAGGGTCCGAAGGACGGAGCGAGCAAGCAAGCGAGAAAAGGTAGTATGAGCGCGCTAGCGAACGAGAAAAGGTAGAGCGCAGACGCTCTCGAGAAAAGGTAGAGCGCAGACGCGAACGAGAAAACTACGCGCGCACTAGCGCGCGGAGGCTTGAGAGCCAGCAAGCGGAGGTCCGAAAGGACCCGAAGCGCGCCAAAGAGCAAGCGGAGGGTCCGAAGGAGAGCGCGCTAGTGCGCGCGTATAGAGTCCGCATTGCTTGCTGCTCCGGCTTTCGAGCCAGCAAGCGTAGGTGCTGAAAGCCGGAGCGCGCCAAAGAGCAAGCGTAGGGTCCGAAGGACGAAGCGCGCCAAAGAGCAAGCGTAGGGTCCGAAGGAGAGCGCGCGTCTGCGCTTTCTCCGTTTTCTCGCTTGCTGCTACGGCTTGAGAGCCAGCAAGCGGAGGCTCGAAAGCCGGAGCGCGCTAGTGCGCGCGTAGTTTTCTCGCTTCGGGTCCTTTCGGACCTCCGCTTGCTGCTCCGGCTTTCTCGCCTACGCTTGCTTTCTCGCTAGCGCGCTTGTATAGAGTCCGCTTTGCTAGCTAGCGCGCTTTCCGTTTTCGAGCTTGCTTCGCATAGGCTACACACGGTGCGGTACACTGAACACCAAGCCAATCTCGATTCAAGTCAATACACGGAACTCGATCAATCCACGAAGGTCTGGCACTTTTCTACCCTCTGCTAGCAGCTTTATTCTCTTATTTCATTTCTTTTTTCAAGAATGCAATCTAGATGAAACTTAGATAAAAATGACCTGATGGACAGGGCATAGCTCACTCACTGAACACTTTTTTCTATATCTTGCACAGTGAGCAGTTCGTGTGCTTTCGTGCTTGGTTCTCTTCTTGTCGTATCAGGTTCATCTGGGGAGACATCAGAAAGGGAATCTGCTTTCCTTTCAACTACCTAGCAAGCTCCGGCTAGAACGGAGCGAGCAAGAGAGCAAGCGTAGGGGAGCTCGAAAACGGAGAGCGCGCTAGCGCGCGTAGGCTTTCGAGCCGTAGCTTGCCATATAGCAAGCCTACGGTCCTTTCGGACCTCCGCTTGCTCTCTTGCTCGCTCCGGGTCCTTTCGGACCTCCGCTTGCTCTCTTGCTCGCTCCGGGTCCTTTCGGACCTCCGCTTGCTCTCTTGCTCGCTCCGGGTCCTTTCGGACCTCCGCTTGCTCTCTTGCTCGCTCCGGGTCCTTTCGGACCTCCGCTTGCTCTCTTGCTCGCTCCGGGTCCTTTCGGACCTCCGCTTGCTCTCTTGCTCGCTCCGGGTCCTTTCGGACCTCCGCTTGCTCTCTTGCTCGCTCCGGGTCCTTTCGGACCTCCGCTTGCTCTCTTGCTCGCTCCGGGTCCTTTCGGACCTCCGCTTGCTCTCTTGCTCGCTCCGGGTCCTTTCGGACCTCCGCTTGCTCTCTTGCTCGCTCCGGGTCCTTTCGGACCTCCGCTTGCTCTCTTGCTCGCTCCGGGTCCTTTCGGACCTCCGCTTGCTCTCTTGCTCGCTCCGGGTCCTTTCGGACCTCCGCTTGCTCTCTTGCTCGCTCCGGGTCCTTTCGGACCTCCGCTTGCTCTCTTGCTCGCTCCGGGTCCTTTCGGACCTCCGCTTGCTCTCTTGCTCGCTCCGGGTCCTTTCGGACCTCCGCTTGCTCTCTTGCTCGCTCCGGGTCCTTTCGGACCTCCGCTTGCTGGCTCGAAAACTACAATGACGCTAGCTAGCTTTCCGTTTTCTCGCTCCCTCGGGTGGAAATGCCCGGCATATAATTGTTGAACATCTGACTCGACAACATACATATAGGATTTCTCAGATGAAACTGCCGCTTCAAAGGAAGAATCATTCCCCCTCTCCTCTATGGATCGCTTTCTTCTTCACACCTCTACGAAAAGCCCTTTCCTTGTGCGCTGTCGAATCAAAGAAAGAATAGCGTAGTACAGATCGTCTCATGATTGGTTTGAAAAGGAAGATAGGACTTGCAGTCTATTCAACTCAGTGAGTACCAGGGCTCATCTCCTTGGGTATCTATGTTCGGTAGCTCGTTTCACTTTTTGGGCTATACGATGGCTTTACTTCTTAATCAAAGTGTTGCCCGGACGTCTGGACATGGGAGACTGATCAAGTTGTAGGATTGGGTATCCGTGCAATGGCAATGCTTTGGTCTGAAGGTCTCTCACTGGAAGGATCGAAAGGCATACGACAAAATGGTGGGGCAGATAGATCAAGCGAGAAAACGGAAAGCTAGCTAGCGAGAAAACGGAAATACAAGCGCGCTAGCGAACGAGAAAACGTAGTATTCGCGCAGACGCTCTCGAGAAAACGGAGAGCGCAGACGCTCTCGAGAAAACGGAGAGCGCAGACGCGAACGAAGCGGACTCTATACGCGCGCACTAGCGCGCGGAGGCTTGAGAGCCAGCGAGAAAACGGAGCGCGCACTAGCGCGCTCTTTCGAGCCTCCGCTTGCTCTTTGGCGCGCTTCGGGTCCTTTCGGACCGGAGCTTGCTCTTTGGCGCGCTTCGCTTCCAGCGCCTACGCTTGCTCTTTGGCGCGCTTCGCTTCCAGCGCCTACGCTTGCTCTTTGGCGCGCTTCGTCCTTCGGACCCGGAGCTTGCTGGGGAGGAACGACCCGGAGCGAGCAAGAGAGCAAGCGGAGGTCCGGAACGACCCTACGCGAGCAAGAGAGCAAGCGGAGGTCCGGAACGACCCTACGCGAGCAAGAGAGCAAGCGGAGGCTCGAAAGCCGGAGCGCGCTAGTGCGCGCGTATAGAGTCCGCATTGCTTGCTGCTACGGCTTTCGAGCCAGCAAGCGTAGGCGCTGGAAGCGAAGCGCGCCAAAGAGCAAGCTACGGCTCGAAAGAGCGCGCTAGTGCGCGCTCCGTTTTCTCGCTTGCTGCTCTCCTTCGGACCCTCCGCTTGCTCTTTGGCGCGCTTCGGGTCCTTTCGGACCTCCGCTTGCTGCTCCGGCTTTCTCGCCTACGCTTGCTAGGCGAGAAAGAGCAAGCTACTGCTACGGCTCTCACGCCTACGCGCGCCTCGTCTTTTGTTGCTAGCGCGCGTAGGCTCGAAGAGTTCGCTTGCTTTCGAGCCTACTTTATTCTATTCTTTTTTTTGCTCTCTTGCTCGCGTAGGGCTTCCAGCGCCAGCAAGCGGAGGTCCGGAAGGACCCGGAGCGAGCAAGAGAGCAAGCAGAGGCGAGAATCGAAAGCCGGAGCAGCAAGCGGAGGCTAGACCGGAGCGAGCAAGAGAGCAAGCAGAGGTCCGAAAGGACCCGAAGCGCGCCAAAGAGCAAGCGGAGGCTCGAAAGAGCGCGCGTCTGCGCTCTCCGTTTTCTCGTTCGCGTCGTCTTTTGTTGCTAGCGCGCGTAGGCTCGATAGAGTTCGCTTGCTCCCCTACGCTTGCCATATAGCAAGCCTACGGTCTCCCCTCCGCTTGCTTTCTCGCCTCCGCCTACGCTTGCTTTCTCTATTATAAAAATGGACTTCTTTTTCACAGCCTATATGCGTATGCGTAAAACGAGAGTCCTTACTTATCTTTCTCTTGCCCTGACATAATTCGGGGCTATCGCTTCCGTTCTGTTCTCTCTCTCTACCTCTTCTTTTTGACCTAACTTCAAAATCTTTTATGCCCGGCCAGATAGCATACATCAAGAACCCCTCCGAAGTGCATTTTTCAGATCCGCTCCCCGAGTCAGACGAAAGAGGGGGAAAGGAGCAAGCGTAGGCTAGACCGGAGCGAGCAAGAAAGCGGCGAGAAAGAGCAAGCGGAGGCTCGAAAGCCTACGCGCGCTAGCGCGCTCTACCTTTTCTCGCTTGCTCTTTCGAGCCCTAGCTTGCTTTCTTGCTCGCTCCGGTCTCCCCTCCGCTTGCTGACTGAATGAGGAAGAGCTCCTTCTTTGGTCTCATTTTACCACCATCTGAAATGCGCGAAACTTCGATTGGTGGAAGCCAGTCCATGAAGATTCTCCCTTTTCTTACGTGCAATTCCCCTCTTTCGGTAAGCATCCAGTATCTCAGCAGATGAACATTTCTCTAAGCTTATCCTGTAGCTTATACGTCGTTTGAAAGCTGCTTCAAGGATCCAACGAATAGCTAAGGTTTGTTGACGATCCCTGGCTACAATCCCAGGGACATCATAAATAGTACCGGCTACTCCTACTTTTTCCACTTCGCATATGGGCTTTATATTCTCTACGGCGTCAACCATAAGTTTGATTACATCGCCTTCAGTTCGAGCTGGGCGATGAAAAGTTTGATAAACAATAGCACGAACTCTCGTTCTTTTACCTTCTTTCATGCGAAAGTTGACCAACTTCTTGATCAATTGTTTTTGCTCACCATCCAAGCCCCCCATATAGCTGAGAATTTCCGAGCAATTGGAAGCCGCTTTCGCTGACGAGGCCGAACAATTTCTATTACGCATTCGTTACTGTCCATCTTTTTGAGCCAACTCCCCTGTCTCGCACACCTCTGCACATAACCGTCAGGTGTGATCAGTCTCATCCGTGTAATAATGTGGAATTCCTTTTCCAAATCGTCCCAGAATGGGCGTTATGGCAAAGAACAAGAAAAAAACACCAGTTACTATTTGATGAATGACTAAACAAAGACCAGCTAACGAACCGAACGCCCAAAATGGCATAACCAAATGATTGTTTAGCCAATGATGGATTTCGCGCCACGGAATGAATCAAAGAACTGAAGACGTTTCCAATACCGACAGCAGCTCCCGCTGAAGCAATTGTAGCAGCTCCGGCACCCATTGATTTTGCACCTTCTAACATCAAAACTTTAGAATTATCGTCACGGGAGTGGTAACCCATTTTGGCGACGGAATTCCTCGTCTATAAAATGAGAAATCAATTTATTGTATGTGGGCGAGGCCCGACCGTGGAGTCTAATGCTAGTACAAAAAGAGGAAAGTATATTATTCATCTCTTCGCGTTCCGAAGGGGATTGCAGATTTTGAAATTCGACTTCCCCCTCTAACAATTCGAAAGCCTCTTTGCGAATGTCTTCATATGGAGAGAGCTCCATAATCCGTTGTATATTTTCTTCTGAGACCATAAATGAAAAGAGCCGGTCTTGCAAGAAGGCCTTCTTTTCCAAGATTATGATTTCCTTAGACTCCATGTCCAAAGCAGACAGCAGGTGATCAACAGTGATTGCTTGATCAAAATGCTGCCTTACTATGGCTTCATACTCGCCGGGCCGAGTTTGGGGCGGAATGCTGTAGTAATTCCCATTTTCTAGAGTTCTAATCTTATTAAAAATACTGTGTTCGTAAGCATAAACATTTCGAAATGTATTTAGAGATTCAGAACTCGAGGAAGACTCTAAAGGGGGAAGACTGTTTTCTCCCCCACTTGAGTCCGAAGAGACCCACAAAACCAAAGAAATTCCTAGAAAAGGACAAATCATCCCGGAAAAAATGAAAGAGCGAAAGAGAAAAGCGAAAAAATAGAAAAGAAAATGGATTAGCAAGCTCGAAAACGGAAAGCGCGCTAGCTAGCAAAGCGGACTCTATACAAGCGCGCTGGCGAGAAAGCGAGAAAACGGAAAAAGTGCGCTAGCGAACGAGAAAACGGAGAGCGCAGACGCGCGCGTAGGCTTTCTATTAGAGCCGGAGCTTGCTCTCTTGCTCGCGTAGGGTCCTTCCTCCCCAGCAAGCGGAGGCGAGAAAGCCAGAGCGAGCAAGAGAGCAAGCGGAGGCTCGAAAGAGCGCGCTAGTGCGCGCGTATAGAGTCCGCATTGCTTGCTGCTCCGGCTTTCTCTTCGAGCCGTAGCTTGCTCTTTGGCGCGCTTCGGGTCCTTTCGGACCTCCGCTTGCTGGGCGCAGACGCTCTCGAGAAAAGGTAGAGCGCACTAGCGACAAAAGCGCGGAGGCTTGAGAGCCTGCGAGAAAAGGTAGTATGCGCGCACTTCTGAAGTGAAAAAGACCCTTCCTGAGCGCGCGGCGTTTATAAGAGCGCAGACGCGCGCGTAGGCTTTCTCGCCGTAGCTTGCTCTTTGGCGCGCTTCGGGTCCTTTCGGACCTCTGCTTGCTCTCTTGCTCGCTCCGGTCTAGCCTCCGCTTGCTGCTCCGGCTTTCGATTCTCGCCTCTGCTTGCTCTCTTGCTCGCTCTCCTTCGGACCCTCTGCTTGCTCTCTTGCTCGCGTAGGTCTAGCCGGAGCAGCAAGCAAGCGGAGGGGAGGAGATAAAGGACCCTACGCGCGCGTCTTGTTGTTTTGTTGCTAGCGCGCTCCGGCTTTCAAGCCTCCGCTTGCTCTTTGGCGCGCTTCGCTTCCAGCGCCTTCGCTTGCTCTCTGGCGCGCGTAGGGTCGGTCGTTCCGGACCTCCCCTTCACTTGAAGGTCCGGAAGGACCGTAGGCTTGCTCTCTGGCAAGCGTAGGCTTGAGATAGAAAGCCTACGCGCGCGTCTTGTTGTTTTGTTGCTAGCGCGCTCCGGCTTGAGAGCCTCCGCTTGCTGTGGAGGATTGAGAGCAAGCAAGCTACGGCTTTCGATAGAAAGCCTACGCGCGCGTCTTCTTGTTTTCTACCTTTGCTAGCGCGTGTAGGGTCTCCCCTTCGCTTGCTCTTTGGCTCGCTGCGGGTCGGTCGTTCCTCTCCGGACCTTCGCTTGCTCCCCGGAGCTTGCGGCGGCTCGAAAGCCGGAAAGCTAGCGCGCTTGTATAGAGTCCGCATCGCTTTCTCCGTTTTCTCGCTTGCTTGTAGTTTTCGAGCCTACTTTTTTTGCTCTCTTGCTCGCGTACTCTTCGAGCCTCCGCTTGCTGGAGCGAACTCTTTGAAGATACCGATGGATAAGTTTCTGAAGTTTTTCATACGATCACCGGTTTTTGGACTGACCAACGCGAAGAAGAAAGTGAAATAGGAGCTGAAGAAATTGATGGCGTCACTCGTAGTGGTCGAATATACACCTCTCCCGCCTTAGACAAAGATAAAACAGTTGATGAGACCGCGAACAAAGTTGGTTATCCCGATGTGCAAGAAGAAAGAGAAGAGCGTATGAAGAAGATTGGACCTTCCCCTGCAGATACTTTGCGCCAACTTCAGAAGACCAACGCGAATGTCTCCATATGGAAATTGCTAGAACTCTCATTCGAGCATCGTCAAGCTCTGATAGATGCTCTTTTGGATGCTGAAGTCCCTGTGGGGCTCAAAATCTTACTTGCTCGTGCCTAGAAGTTCAGTCACGTGACTAGTCAGTCAGCGGGCGGTGGAGCAATGAATTGAATTTCTGCACATCCTGGAATTGCCCCCATCGACGGTCGCGCCCGAGAAGGCTGGTTTGAACATTCATGCTGGAGTTCCCAGGGAAATGGCGGGATAGGTGCTGAACTGGAAGTAGCAGCAACTGAAATTCAATCGAAAACATCACAGGGCCTTTTGAACTGACCCCCTTCTTCTCAACCTCTATGGCTTACTGCCTCTTCCCACGGAGCTCCTCGAGTAGAGTTGCCTATACACGAGTTCGAGCCATCAACATCAAGGCGAAGAACGAAGGCACCGCTTTTTATCCGTACCCGCCCTAAGCCTATTTATTCTCCCATAGTTCCGAAGCGATCCGCCTTGGGATTCCGAAAGGATAGATGATCTTGTTCTGCATGAACCTGATCACCGTTTCAGCTTTCACCTCTTTAAGCGAAACCACTTCTGCCCATCTAGAAAAGTAATCGGTAGCTGCCAAGATGAATCGATGTCCTCTTGATGATGGGGGTGGATAGGTTTCCTTTTCCTTCTTTAGTTGACTTGAATGTGATTAGCATTAATCCGAATACTTCAGTCTCTGTGCAGGCACAAGGTATGTCATGGGAGACCATCACTGCCAATCATCTCTTTAATGATTTGGTGGGTTCTGGTGTCCTGAGGTTCCCAATCTTCTGCGATGGGGTTAG